AATTGTCAGCAAAGTCGTTTCTTTTTTTTTTTTTTCGTTTCTTCAAATCCAAAAAATTCTTCTTATTTATACAGAACACATAGGTCGCCGATTCAGCGTTGGATAAAATGGGTAAGTAAAATGGGTAAAATGCCCAGTTTTACAATTACAATAAGTGCTCTTCAAATCATTTTATCGCTAGGAGTGTTCTCTAGCGATAAAATGATTCATTTTGAATCATCCCTATATTATCATAGTGGTAGAAAGAGTACCATGCTGTATCGAGACTTCAAACAACTTGCTTTAACCATGTTAATATTCCTACATTATTGGTTGATAGAGAATCAAAGAGTATTTTACCAATAAATCACGAAATGCTATAGTTCTTACGTCGAATTTCAAAATTTCTTTCGAAGTAATTCGTGAGATCATGCACTTTTCTTTGCTAGTTATAACGAAAAAAGGCGCAGCTGGTTGGATCCAGCCTATTCTTGAAATAAACAACCCGCACACACTCCCTTTCCAAAAAAGATCAATACACCAAGCACTACACTTAGATTTATTAGATTTGTTGATAAAATATCGATATTAAACCCGAAACTCTCGGCGGATGGCCAGCGGCTCAAAGAAACGAAAGAGTCGGTTACATTTTTCATAGGATCTCCTTTTATAGATAATAGATAGACTCAAAAATAGAATAGCCTTCTTTTTGTATCACTTCATCCTTCTTTTTTATTTATTCCTTTATTTTGTTTTGATTTTGAAAAGTATTGGAGTTATGTAAACTAACCGCATTCTTGCAATACTTAACCTCCCCTGGACTCCAAATGGGAAGGATGAAAGCGAGTCGGGTCGGTATACCAATTCCTCATCCGCAAATCAGCCCTTCCCGTAGGTTATTTTCTCAACGAATAAATAATTAGAGGAGTCAAATCTTGCTATAATTCGAAAAATCAAATGACAATAAGATTAAACAAAGGGATTCGCAAACAAAAGTGCTAATGCTACAACCAGTCCATAAATTGTTAAAGCTTCCATAAAAGCTAGACTAAGCAATAGAGTCCCTCGTATTTTTCCCTCTGCCTCAGGCTGTCTTGCAATACCCTCTACAGCTTGGCCCGCAGCAGTTCCTTGACCAACCCCGGGTCCGATAGAAGCAAGCCCTACGGCCAAACCAGCAGCAATAACGGAAGCGGCAGAAATCAGTGGATTCATGATAAGTCCCCTCGTACCAAAAAAAAATGGTTAATGATACAATCAACCAACGAATTATAACTTTCTTATTTCATTGCTAGGATTCATCCAGTCGAAATAACTAATAACTTCGGGTTGAAGTAATAGTATTATTGAATCGTTCGAACCCCTTCAATATCTATTTTTTCGTTTCTATCCACAAACTCATTCAGTTCTTGGTTCCGAACTATGAATTGAATGAGTAAATGAGTAAACCGATGAAATTAAGAAAAACATATAAACAGTCAAAGTCCCAAAGAGGTGGAGAGGGACGGACTTCCCTTGGAATAACCATCTAAATTCGTAGAATTCGTAGAAGTAGGGCATAAATGAAATATATCTTTAGTTCATATATAATCAGGCAATATCGACTATAACGAAAACTAACCACTCATCTTACAGTCAATAGGATTTGAGAATCAATTACTAAAACATATGTGGGAGTTAACTTAGTTATAGCCATTCAATTGCATATACCTACCCTTTCCTAACCAATCCATTTGTTCTGAATTCCGCTTTTTGTAAATTATTTTCGCCTTCCCCTTTTTATCATTCTTACACTGGATCAAATCTAAATGGCTAAATTGGTTAGTCCAAATCATTGGATAGAAATAACATTATTTGAATTTGATTGATCTAAGTTCATGCAATTTGTTATTTATTATATTACTATTTTCGTTTGGTCAATCATTCACCAAAATCAACCGAAATGGGGAATCGTTTCTTTCCTTTCACCCTTTTTTATTTTTATTCTATTATTTTTATTTTCATATTGATATATTGAATAATGAGATAGAAATTGAATATTGCTTGTGGGGGTATGGTATTAAATTAAGTGGACGAAGAGGAATTTTAGGAAAAAGATCTTTTTGTTGATCTCTTTCCTTTTTTAGGCAACCCTGTAATAGACTCATTAATATACTCATTTTTCCATTACTATATATCATATATCGTATATGGCGTAGTTATATATTCCTTAAGTAGATTAGCTTGAACCGTACATTCAAATTTGAAAAAAAAAAAAAAGATTATTTCAATGATGGCCCTCCATGGATTCGCCTATATAAGCCGCGGCTAAAGTTGCAAAAATAAGAGCTTGAATCCCACTTGTAAATAATCCAAGGAACATAACAGGTATAGGAATCACTAAAGGTACTAAAGAAACAAGAACAACAACAACTAATTCATCAGCTAAGATATTCCCGAAAAGTCGAAAACTAAGCGATAAGGGTTTTGTGAAATCTTCTAAAATGTTAATGGGTAAAAGGATTGGAGTTGGTTGAATATA